AGGCGAAAATGCTCAATTTTCATAAGATCTTCTTGACTCTTATTCATAAGGTCCAATAATGTATATATATTGGACCTTATGAGGCAATTATAAACTCTGGGAGACAATTCGAATTGATCAATAAAAATAGATTTCAATGCTATTTTGTTTTTTCCAACTTTATCTAATTTATTGTGAAAAGTAAAGGGGGATAAAGGAACCATATGTTGGTTGTCCTCTAAAAGTAAGTTTTCTTCTTCCTTATATAAAAAGGGAATAAATAAATCAATCAAATTCCGGGAGGCTTCATGAAGTGCTTCTTTCGGAGTTAAACTGCCATTTGTCCATATTTCGAGAAAGAGTATCTCTTGTTTTTCATTCCCATTTCCATAGGAATGAATACTATGATTCACGTTTCGAACAGGCATGAATACAGCATCTACAGGATAACTTCCATCTTGAAAGTTATGTGGCATCTTTATAAGATATCCGCGATTTCTTTCAATTTCTAATCCAATACGTAAATTTATTGGTTCTGTCAAGCTAGCTATATGTTGTGTATTGTCGACAATTTCTACATAAGGTGGTAAGATGATATCTCGAGCAGTTACATATCCAGGACCTCTAACACAAATAGACGCGTCACAAGTTCCATATAGATTACTTCTCAATACAATTTCTTTCAAATTCATTATAATTTCGTGGGCCGATTCTTGAATACCCGTTATAGTAGAATATTCGTGGGAGACGTTCTCAGATTTTACACGTGTGATACATGTTCCTTCTATTTCTCCAAGCAAAGCTCTTCGCATCGCAATGCCTATTGTGTCGGCTTGTCCTTTCATAAGTGGAGACAGAATAAATCGACCATAATAAAGGCGTTTACTGTCTGTTCTTGATTCAACACACTTCCACTGTAGTGTCCGAGTAGATACTGTTACTTTCTCTCGAACCATAGTAATAATATTTTTTTTGATTGAATTATTTATTTCTCTTGTTTCTCTTGAAATTTCTTCACTGTTTATTTCTATACACGTCTTTTTTTCGGAGGTCTACAGCCATTATGTGGCATAGGGGTTACATCCCGTACAAAAGTTAATAGTATACCACTTCTACGAATAGCTCGTAATGCGGCGTCTCTTCCGAGACCGGGACCTTTTATCATGACTTCTGCTCGTTGCATACCTTGATCTACTACTGTACGAATAGCAACTGATGCTGCAGTTTGAGCGGCAAAGGGTGTCCCTCTTCTTGTACCCTTGAATCCACAAGTACCGGCCGAGGACCAGGAAACCACCCGACCTCGTACATCTGTAACTGTAACAATGGTATTATTGAAACTTGCTTGAACATGAATAACTCCCTTTGGTATTTTACGTGCACTTTTACGTGCACCAATACGTACATTTCTACGTAAACCAGTTCTCGGTATACCTTTTGCCATATTGTATCATCTCATAAATATGAGTCAGAAATATATGGATATATCCATTTCATGTCAAAACAGATTCTTTATTTGTATTTGTACGCTGAGCTCTTTAGTGAGTCTGATTATCCCTTTATCCTTGTCTTTGTTTATGTCTCGGATTGGCACAAATTACTCTAATGCAACCCCGTCTACGGATTAGTCGACATTTTTCACAAATTTTACGAACGGAAGCTCTTATTTTCATATTTGTCATTCCTTATCTTAATTTTGAATCTACTTCTCGATAGAAAATAGGTTTCTTGGAATTTTTTATCTTGAATCGTATTGAATAAAAATCACCTAATCCTTCAAATCTTTGTTTCGGAGTCGATAAATTATACGTCCTCTGGTTGAATCATAACGACTTACTTCAATTTTGACTTTATCTCCGGGAAGTATCCGTATAAAACTACGTCGGATCTTTCCCGAAACATAACCTAGAATCAGATCCTCATTATCTAAACGAACCCGGAACATGCCATTGGGAAGCGATTCAGTAATTAAACCTTCATGAATCCATTTTTGTTCTTTCATTCCAGGTAAAGCCCCCTTGAGGTATCAACTAATGGAGGAGAAACGATATTAGACAACTCACCCCCTTATCTTTTTTTTTTTTACAAATAGGAAGAGGTTTCGGATTTCATTTGGATATTAAATGGATTACCATATATAACATAAAATTTCTCCGCCGATTCCTTCTAGTCGAGCCTCCCGATCTGTCATTATACCCCGAGAAGTAGAAAGAATTACAATCCCTATCCCACCTAAAATTCTAGGAATTCGTTGAGAGTTAGAATAAATTCGTAGACCGGGTCGGCTGATCCGTTTTAAATTTAACAAATTCCTATAGGGTCTTTTCCTATTCCTGCTATGTCGCAGGGTTAAAACTAAAAAATTTTGGTTTTTTTCTCGATGTTTTCTGACGTTTTCGATAAAACCTTCTCGGAAAAGTATTTTAACAATATTTTCGGTAATATTAGTAGATGCTATGCGAACAACTCTTTTTCTATCCATATCAGCATTTCGTATAGAGGTTATTATCTCAGCAATAGTGTCTCTACCCATGATGAACTCAAACTTTTGGTGTCTCAAAATTGGATATAATTAACATGTTTTTTTATTGGTTTATGAATATAAAAATTTTAAGGTATATACGCGAAACACAAGCTACGAATTAATCTAGTTCTTAAACTATTTCTTTTCAAATACCCCAAAAATATCAGATCTCTTTTTATTTTATAATACTTCTATAATACTTCGGGAGCTAATGAAACTATTTTAGTAAAATTTAATTGTCTCAATTCGCGGGGGATTGCCCCAAAAATGCGAGTTCCTTTTGGGTTTCCTTCTTGATCAATTACAACTGCAGCATTGTCATCATATCGTATTATCATACCGCTGTCACGTTTAAGTTCTTTACAGGTACGAACAATTACAGCTCTGACTACTTCTGATTTTTCTAGGGGCATATTTGGTACTGCTTCTTTGATCACAGCAACAATAACGTCACCAATATGAGCATATCGGCGATTACTAGCTCCTATGATTCGAATACACATCAATTTTCGAGCCCCGCTGTTATCCGCTACATTTAAATAGGTCTGAGGTTGAATCATATAAAATTTTGAGTCTATTCTTCCAATGCAAAGGATGAAAAAAAATAAAAGAAATATTGTTTGTCTAAGTCTAAAAAAAGAAACCTGCGATTTTGTTTCATCCCCAAGACTCATTTCTGTCGGTTCTATATTTTTATCCCGAAATAATAAATTGAGTTCGTATAGGCATTTTGGATGCTGCTATTAAAATAGCCCTTTTAGCTATATTTTCGGTTACTCCACCCATTTCATATAGTATTCGCCCCGGTTTAACAACAGCTACCCAATATTCAGGGGATCCTTTCCCTGAGCCCATACGTGTTTCAGCAGGTCTTACTGTAACTGGTTTATCTGGAAAGAGCCGGACCCATATTTTTCCACCACGGCGTGCATTTCGTGTCATTGCTCGGCGACCTGCTTCGATTTGTCTCGATGTGATCCAAGCGGGTTCAAGTGCTTGAAGAGCATATTTACCGAAACAAATATGATTACCTCGATAAGATATTCCCTTCATTCTTCCTCTATGTTGTTTACGGAATTTAGTTCTTTTGGGGTTATAGTTGATGGTTGTTTCGGAATTTCATCTCTACTACAGAGCTGGACGTGAGAGTTTCTTCTCATCCAGCTCCTCGCGAATAAAAGGATTCAAAATTGAATTTCAATTAATTTGAATAGCTATTAGAACATTTTTAGAAAAGATTTTATTTTTTTCTAACGTCCTAATAAATCTTTATTGTCTTTTGTCCTTTATCCGAGTTTACCAATTCAAAAAAAGAAAGTTTTCGCGGGCGAATATTGACTCTTGCAATCTCTATTTCAGTCCTAGCACTTGTTCGTCACTTTTCCGAATAGATGAATTAATTTCCGGTTCATTTCGCCATCCTAACTAGTGAATTATTAAGATTCATTTGTTTAATAAAATCTTTTGCATTCACAGGTTCCTTCGTTTCCACCACTTCGTACTAAATGATTAGGTCAGAATTCTACAACGGAGCTCATAATCCAATTTATTCTTGAGTCAACCTTCTTAGTCTTTATTGACTCGAAGCTCTTGAGTTTTTTCTTCTCTTCTATCAGAAATTCCTTGAAAATTTCATTATGTATGAATCAATTAGTATTGATGCTTTATTACATTGTCTTTTATGAGATAACCCACAGACCTTCCATATTAGAATTCTATATCATTGATATTCTTTTTCTCTCTTTCTCTCATCCTTCCATTTATCCACACCTTTCTTCTGTAATTTTGCTTTAAAAAAGTTTAATTATTTCAGTTGCTACAAAGATATGACTTATTTAACATATCTTGACTGGTTCTTTAGATCCAGATAATATGAAGTGATGAATTGGTTTTCATACTATCGGGTCGGTCTTTTGTAACCCTAACCCTAAAAAAAAAACCAACGAGTCACACACTAAGCATAGCAATTATATCAAAAGGTCAATTGAATTTTTATTCAACCCTATAGAATTAAGAATTAGTTTGATTGGTAGGAAAAAGAATGAACGAGTTTCTCCCTTTTTCCTTCTATCAATAGATAGAAGGAAAAAACAATGAAAGTTTTCTTATTCCTCTTCCTTGTCTATAAAAATCCAAATTTTGATGCCCAAAACCCCATAGATAGTCCGAACTGTATAGGAACAATAATTTATTTTAGCTCGAATGGTTTGTAGGGGAACCCTGCCCTCTCTGATCCATTCGACACGGGCAATTTCTTTTCCGTCGATACGCCCTGCAATTTGTACTTGAATTCCTTTTGTATCCGCTTGTTCAGTTAATTCAATAGCCTTTTTCATTGCTTTTCGAAATGAAACTCTATTTTTTAATTGTCCGGCTATAAATTCTGCAAGAATATTAGGGTTCCCATAAGGTTTTGCAATTCTTGTGATAGCAATGTTAAGTTTTCGATTCACATAATGAAATTTTTTTTGTAGATTCATTTGTAATTCTTCGACCC